AACATTTCTTTTTTGATTTTGATTGACCTCCTCTTTACAGGAGGTCAAATTTGAATTGTAATTCAACTTCTTTCGTTAGTTTATTGTTATTCAATATAACAAAGAACACAATCACGCTCTGTAGGATTTGAACCTACGACATCGGGTTTTGGAGACCCGCGTTCTACCAAACTGAACTAAGAGCGCTTTTTTATGAAAAAACAGAAGATATAACTGTAAGGAAAAATGCCTTTTCCTTTTGTACCCTTAATTCAATAAATACATCTTGCATGCATATAGTATGATAAAATGCAAATTAATGCCCAATTATAATTATAATCAATCTCAAATAATCCCTTGTTACTGCCCATAGGAGGAGTAATAGGTAGGGATGACAGGATTTGAACCCGTGACATTTTGTACCCAAAACAAACGCGCTACCAAGCTGCGCTACATCCCTTTTTTCAATTGTCGTACAGTGTCATTGTACAAAAGCCCTGTCTTGTTTTCCACATCGTTATTTTCTCTCTTACCCATATAAACTCCATTTTCTTGCCATTTCTTCTTTTTGGTTTCATATACATATAATAAACTATATACATCTGAAATGAAACCTAAGATAAAAAAAAAAGAATGGCTATTTCTCAGTTCAGGGTATTTTTTTTTCTGTTTTAGGGTAGGGACGGGGCAAAAAAATCCCATTACTGCCTCATTGTACATAGACGTTTTTGTTATAAATGTTGCATAAAAATACAAGTGATCCTTAATTTAGTTCTAGTATCTGATCATACATGTATTACAATAAAGAAGGAGGATTTTCAATGCGAGATATAAAAACATATCTCTCTGTGGCACCTGTGCTAAGTACTCTATGGTTTGGATCTTTAGCAGGTTTATTGATAGAAATTAATCGTTTATTCCCCGATGCCTTGTCATTTCCTTTTTTTTAATTATGGAAAGAAATTAATAAAAATAAAATTAGAGAGACAAAAAATTCCATGTGAGAAATCTCCCCCCCTTTTTTTTTTAGTCGTTTAGGATAGGAGGAAATGAGAAAGAATAAAAGGGGGTATTTAACCCCAGCGTGGGATGGGTGGGTCTAATATCGAATTTGATTGGTAGAATAGAAATGTCTAGGCATCACAAATATAAAATACGTAAATGAAACACTGTGATTAGACTAAGAACAATTGCTAGTTAGAAAAAGTTGTATTAGTTAATTATTACATTATAATGAATGTTTTCAAAAATAAATTTTAGTGACTTCTATTGATTTTTAGATTTTATGTTCCTTTCTTCTTCTTCGGTTCGGGTCAAAAATAGAAGAGTTGAGTCGATCCAAAATCCAAAGCAAAGGAGGTCCATGGCAAAAGGTAAAGATGTCAGAGTCAGAGTTATTTTGGAATGTACCTGTTGTGTCCGAAATGGTGTCACTAAAGAATTTCCGGGCATTTCTAGATATACTACTCAAAAGAATCGACACAATACACCCAGTCGATTAGAATTAAAAAAATTTTGTCGCTTTTGTAAAAAGCATACAATTCATGGGGAAGTAAAGAAATAGATCGAACAGAGCGTATGGGCAATCCTGCCAATCCAAGGAGCAAGAGGCGGTTAATCACATATAAAAAAATATATAACATACATAAATATAGAATAGAAATAAAACCCTATCCTATTTCGGTCGGATCTTAAATGCATGAAGAAATAAGATTTTAGAGATAAGGAATAAACCATGGATAAATCCAAGCAATCTTTCCATAAACCCAAGCGATCTTTTCGTAGGCGTTTGCCCCCAATTGGATCGGGGGATCGAATTGATTATAGAAACATGAGTTTAATTAGTCGATTTATTAGTGAACAAGGAAAAATCTTATCTAGACGAGTGAATAGATTAACCTTGAAACAACAACGATTAATTACTATTGCTATAAAACAGGCTCGTATTTTATCTTTGTTACCTTTTCTTAATAATGAGAGACAATTTGAAAGAACCGAGTCGATCTCTAGAGCTACTGGTTCTAGAACCAGAAATAAATAGGCATACTACACTCTTCAATTGCTTCAAAAACTTCAATGTTGAGTTCAGATTGAAGTTTTTGAAAAAGACTAGAATCCATATTTCATTATTGTGTTGTAATAAAAAATGGGGAAGAAAAAATCCTTTTTTTTATTGAAATGAAACATGTTCGTTCATTCATACTACTTATCTTCATTTTTTTATTCTATCTTCCCGGAGTTTATTCTCCGGGGAATTGTGTTTCAACCATTCCTGTATATATTATATAATTAATAATTATATATAATTATATATAATTATATAATTATATATAATTATAATTTCTTTTACTTTTATTTGATAATCTTTTTGTAAATAATGCAAAGACAATTCTTATTTAATATAGCTATTTGCGCAGGTATTTTACGATTAAGAAGCAATTGCCTCTTGTACAGATTCTGTATCAATCTACTATAACTATAGGAAACCTCGTTTTCACGGGTCACTGCATTTATCCGAGTGATCCACAAACGACGAAAATCTCTCTTTTGCCTACCTCTATCTCTATAAGCGGAAACCAAAGCTCTCATTTTCTGTTGAGTAATAGTTCGAGTAAGTCTTGAATGGGCCCCTCGAAAGCTTGATGCAAATAAACGAATTTTTGTTCGGCGTCTCCGAGCTATATATCCTCGTCTAACTCTGGTCATTTAATCAAATTAAACTTTGATGAATAACTAATTGATTTCTGTTCGTTCAGTCATTCTTTTTCCCCGGTTCAATTAATAACAAAACGGATTATTCCGATATATAAAATAAAAATTCCAATGGCTTTTGCTACTATAACCTTCCCAACCACTATTTTTTATTTTATTTCTTTCAGTCAGGTATTTCGCTTGTGGAAATAAGAAATTCGACCAATCCAATCAATAATAAAAAAAATAGTGGATTCCTTCGTTTCTATGGTTACTTCTTAAACGGTGAGGTCCTCTCTATACACCGGAGCTCTTTTTCCCATTCCATTTAATCAATGTTTTTGGTAACTTGTACAGTTCGCACTTTTTGGCTCTACCCATGAATTATACAGTAATAGGTCTTTTCACAATGAGAGCTATCCATACAGTGACGGCATTTAATTATGAAAGTTGGCTAGGTAGCTGACCCTGTTAGTCCGTTATTTCAAGAATAGGAGCATAATAGTTTTGCTTCTTAAATATTGTTTCCCCGCTTAATGGATAACCTTTTGCTACCAATGGAGAATTCATTTTCATCTCAAATCGAGGTGATTGGATTTGCACCAACAGAAACCATAAAATTCATACACAATGAATAGAGGTAAGGTATGTGATGCATCTTTTTTAGTTTTATTTCGATAAAAGACACTATTCTTCCATTTTAGATTCTATCTATTCATTGGTACTAGTCATTGATACTGGAACAATTGTATCGTTTGTTCGAGCTCATGATCTAAATAAACGAGTCGCACATACACCCTAGTACATGTTCCTCGACGCTGAGGGCATCCTCGAAGAGCGGGGGATTTCGTGACATTTTTGATTGGCTGTCTTGCATTTCTAATAAGTTGTTTAATAGTTGGCATGTTGAATCGTATATATATGATGGGATTATAATAGGCTGGTTTAGATCGATCTTAACCTGATGATTATGAATTTTTTCCCTTCAATTGAATGAATATTTGACTTGGGTAAAATATTCAATATCAAATCACGGAAAATTCAAATTGCGGTTTGAAATGGAATCATGTATTTACACCCACGGGATCCCCAGCATTTTCGACCGCTACAAGATCAATAATGCCATAAGCTTGGGCTTCTGTTGCTGACATAAAAACATCCCTTTCCATGTCTTCGGATACAACCCATAAAGGGTTGCCCGTTCTTTGTACATAAACCCTTGTGAGGGTTTCGCGAAGTTTCAGTAGTTCTTCTGCTTCCAGGATGAATTCCCCTGCCTGTGCCCGATAAAAATAAGTAGCGGGCTGGTGAATCATAACCCTGATTATATAACATCCATCATGAGCGGCTCCTCTATCTCACACGATTGGTCGAAGGGAAGGAATTCAAATAACAGAAAAAGATAGAATTGAACAACCGTACAGGCATCTTTTGTACATTGCATACGGCTCCGCAATGGAATTGCCCTTTCCCTTCCGTCTGTCAAAGAAAAGAAAGGGACAGAGGGACTCAAAACAAATAGAGTCCATTCGATCCAGATCGTTGAATGATCCATTTACCACCCTTCCTTTCGTAGAAGTCAAAAATACTATGATGGTTCTGTTGCTTTATATATTTTATTTCTTATTTATCTCGTCTTTTTTTTTAGCAATCCCAAGGTTTTTCTGACCCGATCAGAAAAAAAGATCTTTATTTTTCTTTTTTATAATATAACATTAATATCAGAAAGGCACTTCTGGTATGTAAGAAAAATGGTTTGTGACGCTGAAACGGATCTCCGACGCATAAGATCAAATCGGAAATAACCTTTGTTTCATACTACTATTTCGATACAAAATTTCATGTCATGTTATGAAAAAACAAAAAAGGTTTGTTCATATCGAACTTAAAATGCCATGCTATTATTACTTATTATTCATGTTCTATATGGCGAAGGCATAGTCTTTTTTTTTCAAATTTTCAAATAAAAAACTCATTGGCGCCAAGCGTGAGGGAATGCTAGACGTTTGGTAATTTCTCCTCCGACCAGAATGAAAGATCCCATTGAAGCGGCTAATCCCATGCATATTGTATGGACATCTGGTGGCACAAATTGCATAGTATCATAAATAGCTATTCCTGGTATTACCCATCCACCGGGGGAGTTTATAAACAAGTAAAGATCCTTAGTAGCATCCTCTATACTAAGATATACCATAAGACCAACAAGTTGATTTGAGATCTCGCTATCAACCTCTTGTCCTAAAAAAAGTAATCTTTCTCGATAAAGTCGGTTGATTAGGATAAAATTGTATCCTTTAGTAACCGTACACGCACCTTTGGGTGCATACGGTTCAAAAAAGCGAAAAAAAAAAATCAATATATCGATTCCAGTTCTATTTCTTTTTTTTTTACAAGGGTTTTTTCTCTAATGAAAAGACTTTTTCTTATATTATTCTATTCTATTTTTCAATAAATTTCCTTAGTTTTTGCTTCCTTCCCTAGAAAACCCTATCTATAAAAAAAAAGAATTCAAAAAACTTATTTTATTATTATTGAACTAACCTCTCATTGATGTATTGTTTCATCGAGATTCAAATCACGATGTCATTTTCTTGTTCCTAAATGGGCCCATTTAATTCTTTTAGGTTCATGTTCTACTCCGGGTAAATATCTATCCGAATTATATTTGCGCATATAGGGCAAATCAAATTATGTCAGTGCCACTTTTTTTGCTACGAATGCCTTCCGACAAACTATTTGATATTTTTATTATATTATTCCGTTGATTGGTAGTTTGAGATAATCCCTAGGGGATAAAAATCCTTTATGATACAAGTGGTAATGGTATCCATATTACCAATTTGGGATTTTCTGAACGGAGCCTGAATATTTCATTTTATTGGTACAAGCCAACCATGAATTCTTCTAATTTAGATTATTGATCTTTAAAAAAATTTGATTTAATTGTACTTCGCGCTCCGAATTTTTGAAGGTTCAATCAATCTTTCTGGGGCGAAACAGAGGATATCTCGATCGGGAGAGAACGGGTAAATCCCATATGACCCAATATGTCTGACAAGTCGCACTATACGTCAACCCAAACTGCCTCTTCCTCTCCAGGACTCCGAAAAGGTACTTTTGGAACACCAATGGGCATTAAAAAAAAAAAGAAAAAAAAGTACTATATTTTACTTTGATGTGGAAACGTAACAATGAATTTATGATTTTGTCCTCATCATTTTGATTTCTGTTTCTCCTATTTTATACATAGATTGGAGGGTTCATACAGAAATACGGAATGAATAAAGAAAAATTCTTATGAGAGGATCGTTCGAATAATCAACAAGTGTTTATGCATTCGTTTTCCAAAAATGAAATCAATTCCCCATTGCGTATTGTTACTTATCGGGTATAGAATAGATCTGCTTCTCTTTGTTCCTACGAACAGAAATTTTCCATTATTTCCAATGTAACCGAATAAATATTAACCCTTGTTCATAGATAATCTACTGAAAAAGGTTAGGTACATAGTATATATATTTTTGTTTTTTAGTCCAATGCGATAAAGTTACATAGTGTCTATTTATGTTTGATAAAGGGGTATTTCCATGGGTTTGCCTTGGTATCGTGTTCATACCGTTGTATTGAATGATCCCGGTCGGTTACTTTCTGTCCACATAATGCATACAGCTTTAGTTTCTGGTTGGGCCGGCTCAATGGCTCTATACGAATTGGCGGTTTTTGATCCTTCTGACCCCGTTCTTGATCCAATGTGGAGACAGGGTATGTTCGTTATACCCTTCATGACTCGTTTAGGAATAACCAATTCATGGGGGGGTTGGAATATTACAGGGGGAACTATAACGAATCCGGGTATTTGGAGTTACGAAGGTGTGGCAGGTGCACATATTGTGTTTTCCGGCTTGTGCTTCCTGGCGGCTATCTGGCATTGGGTGTATTGGGACCTAGAAATATTCTGTGATGAACGTACGGGAAAACCCTCTTTGGATTTGCCCAAGATTTTTGGAATTCATTTATTTCTTTCAGGGTTAGCTTGTTTTGGTTTTGGTGCATTTCATGTAACAGGCTTGTATGGTCCTGGAATATGGGTGTCCGATCCTTATGGACTAACTGGAAAAGTACAACCTGTAAATCCAGCGTGGGGCGCGGAAGGTTTTGATCCTTTTGTTCCAGGAGGCATAGCTTCGCATCATATTGCAGCGGGGACATTAGGCATATTAGCGGGGCTATTCCATCTTAGTGTCCGCCCGCCTCAACGTCTATACAAAGGATTACGTATGGGAAATATTGAAACTGTCCTTTCCAGTAGTATCGCTGCTGTATTTTTTGCAGCTTTCGTTGTTGCTGGAACTATGTGGTATGGTTCGGCAACTACCCCAATTGAATTATTTGGCCCCACTCGTTATCAGTGGGATCAGGGATATTTTCAGCAAGAAATATATCGAAGAGTTGGTGCTGGATTAGCTGAAAATCTGAGTTTATCAGAAGCTTGGGCGAAAATTCCCGAAAAATTAGCTTTTTATGATTACATTGGTAATAATCCGGCAAAAGGAGGATTATTCAGAGCGGGCTCAATGGACAATGGGGATGGAATAGCTGTTGGATGGTTAGGACACCCTATCTTTAGAGATAAAGAAGGGCGCGAGCTTTTTGTACGTCGTATGCCTACTTTTTTTGAAACATTTCCAGTAGTTTTGGTAGATGGAGATGGAATTGTGAGAGCCGATGTTCCTTTTAGAAGGGCGGAATCAAAGTATAGTGTCGAACAAGTAGGTGTAACTGTTGAATTCTATGGTGGCGAACTTAATGGAGTTAGTTACAGCGATCCAGCTACTGTGAAAAAATATGCTAGACGCGCCCAGTTGGGGGAAATTTTTGAATTGGATCGGGCTACTTTGAAATCCGACGGTGTTTTTCGTAGCAGTCCAAGGGGTTGGTTCACTTTCGGGCATGCTTCATTTGCTTTGCTTTTCTTTTTCGGACACATTTGGCATGGCGCTAGAACCTTGTTCCGGGATGTTTTTGCTGGTATTGATCCAGATTTGGACGCTCAAGTGGAATTTGGAACATTCCAAAAACTTGGAGATCCAACCACAAGGAGACAGACAGTTTGATACACCATTACTCTGGTATTACATTTGAATTTTTTTTTACATGACATGGGATAGGGGAGAGAGAAATCCTGACTTGAATCACTGCTTTTTCTTTAACTCTTTCCCTTTCTTTATCTGATTGATAAATGATAAAAAAGAAAAAAGTAGATTTGGAAGCTATAATTGTAAACCACGATCGAATCTATGGAAGCATTGGTTTATACATTCCTGTTAGTCTCTACTCTAGGGATAATTTTTTTCGCTATCTTTTTTCGAGAACCTCCTAAGATTTTGACTAAAAAATAAAATGATTTTTCATTATCTCAATTGAAGTAATGAACCTCCCAATATGCCATATTGGGAGGTTCATTACTTCGACTAGTCCCCGTGTTCCTCGAATGGGTCTCTTAGTTGTTGAGAGGGTTGCCCAAAAGCAGTATATAAGGCGTACCCAGTAAAGCTTACAAGTAAACCAGATATGGAGATGGCGACTAAGGTTGCTGTTTCCATTATTCGATTTCAAGATCGCGATGGGTCTACAATAAGATTGTTTATTTACAACTACAACGGAATGGTATACAAAGTCAACAGATCTCAACCGATGGAATAGTATTTATGGCTACACAAACTGTTGAGGGTAGTTCTAAATCTGGGCCAAGACGAACTCGTGTAGGGGATTTATTGAAACCGTTGAATTCGGAATATGGTAAAGTCGCTCCGGGCTGGGGTACCACTCCTCTCATGGGAGTCGCAATGGCCCTATTTGCAGTATTCCTATCTATTATTTTAGAGATTTATAATTCTTCCGTTCTATTGGATGGAATTTTAGCGAGTTAGGTTTATAAGAGCAATGAAGTACCAGTAAAAAAAAAACAACTTAGGACTCGGATTTCCAGTCCATTTTGGTAGTTCGACCGTGAAATTTCTTTGTTCGGTATTTCATTTCCGGAATATGAGTGTGTGACTTGTTATAATTGACCCTATTGATAGACAGAAAATGGATCTGTTATCTCGATAGAGATAATTCCACCCCGTCGGATATTTATATTTATTCTAGTTTCTGGAGCACGAAATATATCGAATAGATTAAGAAAAGAAATAGTTGGACTATGATTCATACCTGTTATTAAAACCTCGTAACCGGACTCAAAAAAAAAAAAAATGAAAAAAGGTATTTTCGAAATCAAACAATTTTTCTTTTTTCAGAACTATCTACTTTGACGAAAGTACACCTATTTCTCCGGATTTTGTTGAGTCACTACATCTATTCATTAAATAAGTGATGATCAAACGGTTCTTACTCAGAGAACCTTTGAGTTTTCTTTTGGACCTTATTGATGAATCATCGTGGTTCTAGTATGAATCTGAGGTTTCAATTGATTCATAGGGTCTCAACAAGAGAATTCCTATCAAAAGTAAAACAATAGTCAATTTTTATTACGCAAAAAACTTAAGTAAATACTAAATAGGGTAAGAGAGGATTCAAGAGGCCTGTAATAATCAATATAAAAAAGAAAGATGGATGAGCTAACTTGATATTTTTTAGCATTATCATAACAAAGAACAGATTTCGGATTTTTATTTCTTTTGGCTAAAAAGTTTCAAAATTTATATTACATATCCGTTGAACAGTATTTGTATGTTTTTGCTTGAGCCGTACGAGATGAAATTCTCATATACGGTTCTCAGGGGGGGTTCCTTGGATTACCTATCTCAATAAAGTATATGACTGGTTGGAAGAGCGTCTCGAGATTCAGGCGATTGCAGATGATATAACTAGTAAATATGTCCCTCCTCACGTCAACATATTTTATTGTTTAGGGGGGATCACACTTACTTGTTTTTTAGTACAAGTAGCTACGGGTTTTGCTATGACTTTTTACTATCGACCAACTGTTACAGAGGCCTTTTCCTCTGTACAATACATAATGACTGAGGCCAACTTTGGCTGGCTAATCCGATCAGTTCATCGATGGTCAGCAAGTATGATGGTTCTAATGATGATTTTGCACGTATTTCGTGTGTATCTCACAGGCGGATTTAAAAAACCTCGTGAATTAACTTGGGTTACGGGTGTAGTTCTCGGTGTATTGACTGCATCTTTTGGTGTAACTGGTTATTCTTTACCTTGGGACCAAATTGGTTATTGGGCAGTCAAAATTGTGACAGGCGTACCCGAAGCTATTCCTGTAATAGGATCGCCTTTGGTAGAGTTATTACGCGGAAGTGCTAGTGTGGGTCAATCCACTTTGACTCGTTTTTATAGTTTACACACTTTTGTATTGCCTCTTCTTACTGCTGTATTTATGTTAATGCACTTCTCAATGATACGTAAGCAAGGTATTTCAGGTCCTTTATAAACTAAAGAAGAGAGATCGTAGAAATTTTTAATCGATCCTATATTATTTCGGAAAGGAACAATAGTATTTCATTGCTACAAATATGGATTATTGAAAAAAAAAAATAAGACATGTTACTTGGATATTTCTCTTCAACTCCGAAGTATTCTTTATTTGATACTTTGATATGAAGAGTTGAAGTGGATCCTCCGAAGAGAAGATGGATTATGGGAGTGTGTGACTTGAACTATTGATTAGGCCGTGCGGATATATGATTTTATCCGCCACATTGGAATTCACAACCAAATGTGTCTCCGCATCCAATCACCGCGCGAGTTCCTTTACGTAGCGGAAGATAGGCTGGGTCGCTTGAGGAGAATCTTTTCCATGATCATACCCGAATCCATGTCGTGCATGGACAGGCTCCGTAAGATCCCGTAAAATAGATGATGTGGCATAATCTGGATTATGTTCTATCTATTCTACTTACCTTTTTATAGTTTATAGTATGGAAATGCATCCATTTCCTTTGCATCCATCCAGATCCATGATACTATCGGAGTGAAATAAGGGATCTAAGGAAGAACAGAGGTTAGACTGTATTAGTAACAAGTAAATTCTTTGTATTTATAAAAAGACTCACCATATTGTGAGAAAAAATACCCAAGACAAGATATGAGATAATCCAAAAAGCATTTGATCATGATCAAAATTTAAGCCTACTTGGATATTGAGCATTTACCTGTAAGGACTTAATTCTTGCCAATGAGTAGTTGCAACTCCGGAAAGTGGGATTCAAAAAATATTTTATTACATAGAGTCACTATATATGTGTGGATATGGATGAAATATCGATTTGATATAGATCTACTTGACTTCTGTCATTCCTTTGATTTGATTCTTGCTCGAGCCGGATGATGAAAAATTCTCATGTCCGGTTCCTTCGGGGGGTGGAAACATAAGAATTCGCCTATCCCAATAACAAAGAAACCTGACTTGAATGATCCTGTATTAAGAGCTAAATTGGCTAAAGGGATGGGACATAATTATTACGGAGAACCCGCATGGCCCAATGATCTTTTATATATTTTTCCAGTAGTTATTTTGGGTACTATAGCATGTAACGTGGGCTTAGCGGTCCTAGAACCCTCAATGATTGGTGAACCGGCAGATCCATTTGCAACTCCTTTGGAAATATTACCAGAATGGTACTTCTTTCCCGTATTTCAAATACTTCGCACAGTACCCAATAAGTTGTTGGGTGTTCTTTTAATGGTTTCAGTACCTGCGGGATTATTAACAGTACCTTTTTTGGAGAATGTCAATAAATTCCAAAATCCATTTCGTCGTCCAGTAGCTACAACAGTCTTTTTGATCGGTACCGTAGTAGCTCTTTGGTTAGGTATTGGAGCAACATTACCTATTGATAAGTCCCTTACTTTAGGTCTTTTTTAAATTGATTCAACTGTGAAATACTGCGCGTAGGTATCTAGGGAATAGTGGATTCAAACTGAATTTTCCCTAGATACCCTATTTTGAATCTTTCTCAATACGGATTGTCCTTAAGATTCAAAAATTTCTTTTTTTTTTATTTTTAATATTATTAATATTAACTTGAACTTCTTTTTTTATATTTTATTTTCTAAACTAAAATAGAGAAAAAAAAAAAATGAAGTAATAGATTTAGATTTAAAAGGAAAACTTAGTCTTAGGTAAATTAATTGTGAAATGTTTCTGTAGAATGTCCACTATCCGTTTTACATCTTCTATCCGAAAATATTCAATTTTCATAAGATCTTCTTGACTGTTACTCAAAAGGTCCAATAATGTATGTATATTGGACCTTTTGAGACAATTGTAGGTCCTGGAAGGCAATTCTAATTGGTCAATAAAAATACATTTCAATGCAATTTCTTTTTTGTTTTTCCTTAGATTAGCTAATGCATCATGAAAGGTAAAGGGGGGTAAAGTAAATCTGCTTTTATTTTCTTCTAAATTAATGTCCTTTTCTTCTGCATGTAGAAAAGGAATAAATAAATCAATCAAATTGCGAGAAGCTTCGTGAAGTGCTTCTTTAGGGGTTAAACTTCCGTTTGTCCATATTTCTAGAAAAAGGATCTCTTGTTTTTCATTTCCATTCCCATAAGAATAAATACTATGATTTGCATTTCGAACAGGCATGGAGACTGCATCTATAGGATAACTTCCATCTTGAGAGTTATTTGTGGGTCTCATACGATATCCACGATCTCTTTGGATTTGTAATTCAATACACAAGTCAAGAGGCTCTGTTAGGGTAGCTATATGCTGTGTAGTGTCAACTATTTCTACGGAGGGCGGTAGGATAATATCTTGAGCTGTTATGTATCTGGGGCCTTTGACGCAAATGGATGCGTCTCGAGTGCCGTATAGATTACTTCTCAATACTATTTCTTTCAAATTCATTAAAATCTCATGTACTGATTCTTCAATACCCACTATGGTAGAATATTCATGGGGTACTTTTTCAGATTTTGCACGTGTTATACATGTTCCTTCTATTTCTTGAAGTAAAATCCGTCGCATAGCGATACCTATGGTATCGGCTTGACCTTTCATAAGTGGGGACAGAATGAAACGCCCATAATAAAGACGCTTACTGTCTATTCTTGATTCAACACACTTCCACTGTAGTGTTCGAGTGGATCCTGCTATTTCCTCTCGAACCATAATAATATATTATTGTTATTTGATTAGATTATTGAATCATTTATTTCTCTTGAAATTCAATTCGTTCAATTCTTATTTCTATACACGTCTTTTTTTAGGGGGTCTACATCCATTATGTGGCATAGGAGTTACATCGCGTACGAAACTTAATAGTATACCACTTCGACGAATAGCTCGTAATGCTGCATCTCGTCCCGGACCAGGACCTTTTATCATGACTTCTGCACGTTGCATGCCTTGATCGACTACAGTACGAATAGCATTTGATGCGGCAGCTTGAGCAGCAAAAGGTGTTCCTCTTTTTGCGCCTTTGAATCCAGAAGTACCCGCGGAGGACCAAGAAACCACCCGCCCTCGTACATCTGTAACAGTTACAATGGTATTGTTGAAACTCGCTTGAACATGAATAATTCCTTTTGGAATTCTACGCCCACTCTTACGCGAACCAATACGTCCATTTCTACGTGAACTAATTCTTGGTATAGGTTTTGTCATATTTTATCATCTCATAAATATGAGTCAGAAATATACGGAGATATCCATTTCATGTTAAAACAGATTCTTTATTTTGACATGGATCCTTTCCTTCCTTTAGAAAAAGAAAGTTCAAAAGATTATCCTTGTCTCTGTTTATGCCTTGGATTAGAACAAATCACTATAATTCGTCCGCGCCTACGGATCAGTCGACATTTTTCACAAATTTTACGAACGGAAGCCCTTATTTTCATATTTACGATTCCTTGCCTTAATTCTGAATCTATTCTTTGAAGTAAAAAAAGTTTTCTTAATTTTTGAACCTGGAAATGGAACCCCCACAAATGAAATAAAAAAAATCCCCGAATCATTCAAATCTTCCTTTCGAAGTCTATAAATTTTCCATTACCTGACGGGTGAACCATAACTACTTACTTCGATTTTGACTCTATCCCCTGGTAGTATCCGATCCGGCTAAAACCGCAGCGATCTTCCCCGAACCGAAACATAATCTGGAATTAGATTTTCATTGTCTAAAGGGACACGGAACATACTATTGAGAAGTGATTCAGTAATTAAATCCTCATCCATTTTTGTTTTTTTTTTATTCATGGTAATCCCCCCTTGAAGTATCAATTAATAGGGGAGCAGTCATATAACTCGCTTTTCTTCTCTTTTTCTTTTCACAACCGAGAAGTTAGAGATCCAATTGGAATGCCCTAAGAAAGGGATCACCATATATAACACAAAATTTCTCCCCCAACTCCTTCTAAGCGAGCTTCTCGATCTGTCATTATACCTCGAGAAGTAGAAAGAATAGCAATCCCCATTCCACCTAAAATCCTAGGAATTCGTTGGTAGTTGGAATAGATTCGTAGACCAGGTCGGCTGATACGCTTTAAAATTGTTTTATATATTCTTTCCCTACTTCTTTTATGTCGCAGGGTTGAAACCAAGAAATTTTTATTACTTTCTCGATGTTTTCTAACGTTTTCAATAAAACCCTCTCGCAGAAGTATTTTAACAATGTTTTCGGTGACATTTGTAGATGCTATTCGAACCGTTCCTTTTTTTTTCATGTCAGCATTTCTTATAGAAGTTATTATTTCGGCAATAGTGTCCCTACCCATGATGAACTATAATTATAGTTGCCTCCAAATTTTGATATAATCAACGTGTTTATATTTCATTTTTATGAATTCATAAAAAAAGTATATGCTTGAGACAAAATCTACTAATTTATCTATTTCAGATATTCTACTCTATCATATATCATAATTCTATATACTAATATTTATAATACTTCAGGAGCTAATGAGACGATTTTTGTAAAATTGAATTCTCTTAATTCCCTGGCGATTGCACCAAAAACTCGAGTCCCTTTTGGATTTCCTTCTTGATCAATGACAACTGCTGCATTGTCATCATATCGTATTCTCATACCACTTTCACGCTTGAGTTCTTTGCATGTACGTACAATTACAGCTCTAACAACTTCTGATCTTTCGAGCGGCATATTGGGCACTGCTTCTTTGATTACAGCAACAATAACGTCACCGATATGAGCATATCGGCGATTACTAGTTCCTAAAATGCGAATACACATCAATTCTCGAGCTCCGCTATTATCCGCTACATTTAAAAGGGTCTGAGGTTGAATCATATCATTTTTTAGCTGCTCTTTCAATGCAATGCAAAGGATGAAGAAAGAAAAGAAATATTATCTGTCCAGAAAAAACCGCAATTGTATTTTTGCATTCATTCCAAATGCCCTTTTCCTTTGTTCTAGATTTCTATCCCGCAATAATAAATTGAGTTCGTATAGGCATTTTGCACGCAGCTATTTCAATAGCTGCTCTGGCCACAGTTTCGGATACTCCGCCCATTTCATAAAGTATTCGACCTGGTTTAACAACGGATACCCAATATTCGGGAGACCCTTTTCCCGAACCCATACGTGTTTCTGTAGGTCTTACTGTAACAGGTTTGTCGGGAAATATACGTACCCATAGTTTTCCTCCACGACGTGCATATCGGGTCATTGCTCTCCGCCCTGCTTCTATTTGTCTTGCTGTGATCCAAGCGGGTTCAAGTGCCTGAAGAGCGTATCTTCCAAAACAAATACGATTGCCTCTATAAGACATTCCTTTCATTCTTCCTCTATGTTGTTTACGGAATCTGGTTCTTTTGGGGTTATAGTTGATGGTTGTTTACCTCTTCCATCTCTACTGCAGAACCGGACATGAGAGTTTCTTCTCATCCGGCTCCTCGCGAAAAAAAAAGAAGAAACAATTCAATATCAATATAAAGGATTCAATAATATTACAGATATATATGTATTTTATTAATAATACACAATACACTAAAAAATGGGATTTATTGATATTGCATAGGAAAAAGTTGCATGCAACATATATTTATCTTTACCCACAAGATATATATCACACACAACAAGATATATATCACACACAACAAGATATATATCACACACAAGATATATATATATTATATATTATTATATTATTTTATTTATATTTATATATTTATTTATTTTGTATTTTTATTTGAAGTTTAAGTTAAAAACTAAAACTTAAAATATTTTAATCCAAAAAATCAATGTTTCGCGGGCGAATATTGACTCTTTTCTGTTTCATTTGTAGGGTCAACCCACCATCGCTGTTTCAGAAAATTTGAATTAATTGGTTCCTGGTCCGTTCCGCCATCCCACCCAATGAATCATTAGGATTCGTTTTCAATAGGAATCCTATGCAGTCATGGGTTCCGTCGTTCCCATGGCTTCTCCGTCAATGATTAGGCCTGAACTCGACAATGGAGCTCCCCAAAAAATGCGTTTCCAAGTTAATCTCCTCAGTTTCTATTAACTCGGGGCTCTTTACTTTTTCAGTATTGATGCTTTATCACACTGTCTTAAAAAAAAAATGATTCATAAACCATACATGTTGATATTGGAATCATATATCATTGATATTTTTTTTTCTTTCTATCTATCGTCTTTCCATTTAATTTATCTACATCCCCTTCTTATTCCCGGAATCCAAACATGTTTCTTTTTTTTTTTGGAAAAATTTTCAGTTGCTACAACTATAGGATAGGATCAATACCTCATATAGTGACTGTTTGGGGGATCTCGACAATACGAAGCCATAAGTTGGTTATTAGTTTCTATAGTTACTAGTTTCTAATAGTAGTCAGTGTACTTTTATTTATCCTGACTCTAAAGAAAAACCAAGACAACGAGTCACACACTAAGCATAGCAATTCTACCAAAAATATCAATCAAATTTTTATTCATCCCTATAGAATTAAAAGAATTAAGCTCATATTTGATTCAACAAACACGAGGAAAGTCAAACAGTTTTTCATTTTTTGTTCTATCGCTGGATAGAATGATAAGATAAATTAAGGTCCATTATTTTCCGTCTACAAATATCCAAATTTTTATGCCTAATACTCCATAGATAGTTCGAACTGTATAGGAGCAATAATCAATTTTAGCGCGAACGGTTTGTAGGGGAACCCTCCCTTCTCTGATCCATTCGACACGTGCAATTTCTTTTCCGTCAATACGCCCCGCAATTTGTATTTGAATTCCTTTTGTATCTGTTTGCTCAGTTAATTCAATAGCTTTTTTCATTGCTTTTCGAAACGAAACTCTATTTTTTAACTGTAAAGCTATGTATTCTGCCAGAATATTAGGTTGTCCGTAAGGTTTTTCAACTCTTGTGATAGCAATGTTGAGTCTCCGGTTTACAGAATTCAACTCTTTTTGTACATTTGTTTGTAATTCCTCGATTCCCCGTCTTCGACCCTCTATTAATAAATTTGGGAATCCAATATAGATTATGACCTGAATAAGATCGATTCTTTTTTGAATTTCTATACGCGCAATTCCTTCGAACCCTGAGGATATTCTCATATTTTTTTGTACATAATTCTTGATACAATTTCGTATTTTTTCATCTTCCTGGAGACCCCTGGAAAAATTTTTTGGTTGGGCGAACCAATAAGAATGATGATTCTGAGTTATACCAAGTCTGAAACCAAGTGGATTTATTTTTTGTCCCATATTATTCTATTTTTTTGTCATCCATATGTTATTTCTAAATCTGAATATGAGTCTAAGATTTAGACTCATATTCAGATTTTTTTAGATTTATCCTTCAATACAATTGTTATATGGCAAGTAGGTCG